CCTTGGCATAAATTGAAACCAGAAAAAACTTATAAGGATACAACAAAAAATAAAGAACAAAAAAATGATTTTTGTTTTTTAACTGTTTGGGGAAAGGAAACTGAACTTCCTTTTGGTTCTCCCCGAAAAAAATTTTCATTTTTTGAACCTATTTTTAAAGAATTAAAAACAAAAATTATAAAATGGAAAAGGAAATGTTTTCTAGTTCTAAGTATTTTAAAAGAAATAACAAAATTTTTTCTAAATACCTCAAAAGAAATCAAAAAATGGGTTATTAAAAAAATTCTATTTCTAAAAGAAATAAGAAAAGAATTCATAAAACTAAATCCCATTTTTGGATTGAAAAAAATATATGAATTCAATGAAAACAAAAAAGAAAAAGATTCAATAATCAGCAATGAACTAATTCATGAATTGTCCATTGAAATTCAATCTATAGATTGGACAAATTCTTCATTAAAAAAAAAAAAAATAAAAAATCTCACTAATAGAACAAACACAGTCATAAATCAAATACAAAAGATTGCAAAAGACAATAAAAAGGAAGTTTTAACTTCAGATATTAGTTCTAACAAAATGGGTTATTATGATAAAAGATTAGAACTACCCCCAAATATATTTAAAATATTAAAAAAAAAAAATGAGCGAGGAATTCGTAAATCCTATTATTTTATAAAAATGTTCATTGAAAGGGTATACATAGATATTTTTTTAGGTATCAAAAAGGTTCCTAGCATTAATGCACAACTTTTTTATGAATCAACAAATCAAATTCTTAATAAATACATAAAATCTATTTACAATAATGAAACAAATCAAGAAAGAATGGAGAAAAGCAATCAAAGTAGAATTCACTTTATTTCGACTATAAAAAATTCACTTTGTAATTTTTATAATAATAGAAATAGATCACAAACCCTTTTTGATTTATCCTACTTGTCACAAGCATATGTATTTTACAAATTATCACAACCTCCGGGTTTTAACTCATACTTATATAAGTTAAGATCGGCCTTTGAATATAATGGATCATCCCATTTTCTTAAAAACGAAATAAAAAATTATTTTGTTCGATCGCAGGAAATATTTCACTACGAATTAAGACACAAGAACATTCAGAATTCTGGAATGAATCAATGGAAAAATTGGTTAAATAGTAATTATCAATATGATTTATCTACGATTAGATGGTTTAGATTAATCTCCCAAAAGTGGATAAATAGAGTCAATCAACACTCTATAGAAATAGAAAAAAGTAAACATTTAAACAAATATGCTTCATATGAAAAAAACCAATTAATTAACCAAGAACAAAAAAATAATTTTAAGGCAGAATGGAATCAAAAAGAAAATTATAAAAAACAATATAAATATGGTCGTTTATCATATCAATTTATATCATATGAATCTATTAATTATGAAGATAAGAAGAATTCGTCTATTTATGGATTTCCACTCGAGGGAAATAAGAACCAAGAATTCTTTTATAATTACAGCGAAGATAAACGAAAATTAGATAATATGCTAGAGGGTATTCCTATCAATAATTCGAATTATCTATTCGAAGATGATATTCTGTATATAGAAAAAAATCCGGATAGAAAATATTTTGATTGGATAACTCTCCGTTTTTGTCTTACAAAAAAGGTCGATATTGAGACCTGGATCAATATTGATCCTGACATGAATCGTCAGAAATATCCTAAGACCACTAAAGGTTGGATTAACAATTCTCAAATAATTGATAAAATCAATAATAAAAGTATTTTTTATTTCCCAATTCATCAAATAAAAAAAAAAAAAATTTTGGATTGGATGGGAATGAATAACGAAATACTAAGTTGTCCCATATCGAATCTGGAACTTTGGTTCTTCCCAGAATTTGTCATACTTTATAATGTGTATAAGATTAACCCATGGGCTATACCAATCAAATTACTTCTTTTAAATTTTAAAATAAATGAAAATGCTAGTGAAAATAAAAGCATCACAGGAAATAAAAAAAAATCTATCGAATTAGAAAACATAAACCAAGAAGAAAAAGAATCCGAAAAAGAATCCACAGGCCAAGCAGATTTTGACTCATCTCTCCCCAACCCAGAAAAAGAAGTCGCAGAAAATTATGCCGGATCAAAGATCAAAAAAGTGAAAAATAAAAAAGAATATAGAAATAACACAGAAGCAGAGTTGAATTTCTTCCTAAAAAAGTATTTGCGTTTTCAATTGAAATGGGGTGGTATTTTCAATCAAAAAATAATGAATAACGTTAAAGTGTACTGTCTCCTGCTTAGACTGATAAATCCACAAGAAATAACTATATCCTCTATTCAAAGGGGGGATATGAGTCTGGATATTCTAATGATTCAGAAAAAATTAACTTTTCCAGAATTGATGAAAGAGGGAATATTTATTATCGAACCGGTTCGTCTGTCTATGAAAAATGAAGGACAATTTTTTGTGTATCAAACCATAGGTATTTCGTTAGTTCATAAGAGTAAACATGAAATTTTTCAAAAGTACAAGGACCATGTTGATAAGAAGACTTCATCCAAATTCATTGCAAAACATGAAAAGATGGCTGGAAATAGATACACAAATTTTTATGATTTGTTTGTTCCTGAAAATATTTTATCCCCCAGATGTCGAAGAAATTTGAGAATTCTAATTTGTTTCAATTCTAAGAATAGAAATTGTATGCCTAAAAATACAGCATTTTGCAATGGGAAAAAGATAAACAGTCAAGCCTGGGATAAAAGCAAAAAAGATAAAAAAAAACGAATTAACTTTAAGTTCTTTCTTTGTCCGAATTTCCGATTAGAGGATTTAGCTTGTATGAATCGCTATTGGTTTGATACCAATAATGGCAGTCGTTTCAGTATGATAAGGATACATATGTATCCGCGATTGATAATTCCTTAATGATCCAATTTTCCGATATTTTATATACCGCGATCTATGAAGACAAAAAGATATACACATTCTTTGTCTTACTCTTCCATTTTATTCTTAATACATGATTCGATAACGTATCAATTAGACTTCTAAATAATTAACAAAATCTTATAATTTTAGGTCTCACTTTTTATCTTTTCTTTTATGAGTGCAGAAAGTCACCTTTATCATTTTATATATTGAATTCAATTTGAAAATGGGATTTATTCATTTTATTTGATAGAATTTTTAACAAAATGAAGATTATTGTGTATACCCAATTAAAATGAATGGCATTATTATTATTGATCCATAAATATATATATATAAGCATGGGAGGATAGAAAATTTTATTTTATGGTCAAAAATTCATTCATCTCAGTTATTTCACAAGAAGAAAAAGAAGAAAACAGGGGTTCTGTTGAATTTCAAATACTCAGCCTCAGCAATAGGATACGAAAACTCTCTTCACATTTGGAATTGCACAGAAAAGACTATTTATCTCAGAGAGGCCTGCGCAAAATTTTGGGAAAACGGCAACGGCTGTTGTCTTATTTGTCAAAGAAAAATAGAATACGCTATAAAGAATTAATAAATCTGTTGGGTATTCGGGAATCAAAAACTCGTTAATTTAAAAAATAATTTTTTTTTACATTATTTGATTTCTAAGATTTTGAATTTTAACGAACCCTTTTCGTTTTTAACAATTCATGGAAGAGTGAATCTAGGAAAAACCTATGAATATACCAGTTACAAGAAAAGACCTCATGATAGTAAATATGGGACCCCATCACCCATCAATGCACGGTGTTCTTCGACTCATCGTTACTCTAGATGGTGAAGATGTTGTTGATTGTGAACCAATTTTGGGCTATTTACACCGAGGAATGGAAAAAATTGCGGAAAACCGAACAATTATACAATACCTGCCTTATGTAACGCGTTGGGATTATTTAGCTACTATGTTCACAGAAGCAATAACTGTAAATGGACCGGAACAGTTGGGAAATATTCAAATACCTAAAAGAGCTAGCTATATCAGAGTAATTATGTTGGAGTTGAGTCGTATAGCCTCTCACCTATTATGGCTTGGTCCTTTTATGGCAGATATTGGTGCACAGACTCCCTTTTTCTATATTTTTAAAGAAAGAGAATTAATATATGATCTATTCGAAGCTGCCACCGGTATGCGAATGATGCACAATTTTTTTCGTATAGGAGGGGTAGCGGCTGATTTACCTCATGGCTGGATAGATAAATGTTTGGATTTTTGCGATTATTTTTTAGCAGGAGTTGCTGACTATCAAAAACTTATTACACGAAATCCCGTTTTTTTAGAACGAGTTGAAGGAGTAGGCATTATTGGTAGAGAGGAAGTAATAAATTGGGGTTTATCAGGACCAATGTTGCGAGCTTCCGGAATACAGTGGGATCTTCGTAAAGTTGATAATTATGAATGTTACGACGAATTTGATTGGGAAGTACAGTGGCAAAAAGAGGGGGATTCATTAGCTCGTTATCTAGTCCGAATTGGTGAAATAATAGAATCCATAAAAATTATTCAACAGGCCCTGGAAGGAATTCCAGGGGGACCCTATGAGAATTTAGAAATCAGATACTTAGATAGAAACAAGAATCCAGAATGGAATGATTTTCAATATCGATTTATTAGTAAAAAACCTTCTCCAGCATTTGAATTGCCGAAACAAGAACTCTATGTGAGAGTTGAAGCCCCAAAGGGGGAATTGGGAATTTTTCTGATAGGAGATCAGAGTGGTTTTCCTTGGCGATGGAAAATTCGCCCGCCGGGTTTTATCAATTTACAAATTCTTCCCCAGTTAGTTAAAAGAATGAAATTGGCTGATATTATGACGATACTGGGTAGCATAGATATCATTATGGGAGAAGTTGATCGTTAAAATGATAATTGATACAACAGAAGTACAAGATATCAATTCTTTTTCTAGATTGGTATTTTTTAAAGAGGTCTATGGAATTCTATGGGTTATTATTCCTGTTTTGACTCTTGTATTGGGAATCACAATAGGTGTACTGGTAATTGTATGGTTAGAAAGAGAAATATCTGCAGGGATACAACAACGTATCGGACCCGAATACGCCGGCCCCTTGGGAGTTCTTCAAGCTTTAGCAGATGGGACAAAACTGCTTTTCAAAGAAAACCTTCTTCCATCTAGAGGAAATACGCTTTTGTTCAGTATCGGACCATCCATAGCAGTTATATCCATTTTAGTAAGCTATTTAGTAGTTCCTTTTAGCTATCGTCTTGTTTTAGCGGATCTAAACATCGGTGTTTTTTTATGGATTGCCATTTCAAGTATAGCCCCTATTGGACTTCTTATATCAGGGTACGGATCAAATAATAAATATTCCTTTTTAGGTGGTCTACGAGCTGCTGCTCAATCGATTAGTTATGAAATACCATTAACTTTATGTGTGTTATCAATATCTCTACGTGCGATTCGTTGAGACATGAAATTTTCTACATTCCCTCCTTTCTAAAAAGGGACAGAACGACTTGAGTAGATTTTTTTTATTCATTATTCAGATTGATGAACTAAATCATATAGTTATATGAGTGAAAAAAAAACGGCTTATTTTAAGTAGTCAAAATTTTGAGTCTCATTTTCTATGTATAAGAGTTAGAGCGTTGAGCGGAAATAAACATAAGCAGAAGATACCGTTCCCCCAAGATTGGTTGATTAGTCATCCTGACTTGAAGCGGGTTCAAAAGATCAACCGTATTGAGTTTTCGCTATTGTTTGTATGTATTTTCATACATGTATTACCATAATGGGCGATTGAACAAAAACGAGCGGATGGTTAGAAACACCAAGGTACACAAAGGATTAGTAATGGAGATTGTGTAAATTATCCCAAAGGAATTTTTTGCATAATCGAACAATAAAGTACTAATTGGGGCTTAAAATTTGTAGAAATGATCAGGCAGTACTCCCCACGATTTCGATCCAGAGTATACTCCTATCCGCCAATTAACTAAATGACTATTGGAAACGAAATAATCCCTTTTTCTTTTGTAAATCTCCTCTTTCTCATAAACAGAAAGAAGAAAAGTAACGAAAAAAATAAAAATATATATAGAAAAATATAGAAAAGAATACAATAGAAAAAAAAGTCTTTTTTATTCTTTCCTATATAGAGTATCAGAATTTATGAACTACTGTAATGTATTATTTTTTTTTTCGTAAGTGAAAGTGTAGGTTATTGATATTTTTACAAGGAGTATTTTATTGAAGAATTAAGTTATTACTCAACCAAGAAAAATTGAAATGATTATTCAAATTATTCAAAAAAGGATGAGATCAATTCAGAAATACTTTTTTTTATTATTTAAAGAATTCAAAAAAAATTTTCTAATTATTTATTCTTTATGGTTTTCCTTTTTATTTTAATTAAAAAGAATATAGAATGAAAAAATAATAAATTAAAACATAACAGATTAAAATTTAACAGACGGAATTCAATTGGTCTAATTCGGGGCCGTAGGATCGATTTATTATAACCATATCAAGATAAAATAATCCCAACTGGCCCTAAAATTTATTTATGGCCCTCAGGGAGCCGTATGAGATGAAAATCTCATGTACGGTTCTGTAATAGCGATGGTAACAGTGATGGTATCACCGACTCTGATTATCTAATAGTTCAAGTACAGTTGATATAGTTGAAGCGCAATCAAAATATGGTTTTTGGGGATGGAATTTGTGGCGTCAACCCATAGGATTTATCATTTTTTTAATTTCTTCCCTAGCAGAATGTGAGAGATTACCTTTTGATTTACCAGAAGCAGAAGAAGAATTAGTAGCAGGTTATCAAACCGAATACTCGGGTATCAAATTTGGTTTCTTTTACATTGCTTCTTATCTAAACCTATTAGTTTCTTCATTATTTGTAACAGTTCTATACTTGGGGGGTTGGAATCTCTCTATTCCATATCCATTTGTTTCTGATCTTTTTGAAATAAACACAAACTATGGAGTTTTTAGAGCAACTATTGATATCTTTATTACATTAGCTAAAACTTATTTGTTCTTGTTTATTTCTATCGCAACAAGATGGACTTTACCTAGGCTAAGAATGGACCAACTGTTGAATCTTGGATGGAAATTTCTTTTACCCATATCTCTCGGGAATCTGTTATTAACAACATCTTTCCAACTCTTTTCGCTGTAAAGGAATATGCTATTCTCTTGGCTTAAACAAGAAAAATAAACATTAAATTATTTATATATATATTTACAATATGTTCCCTATGGTAACTGGATTCATGAATTATGGTCAACAAACAGTACGAGCGGCAAGGTACATTGGTCAAAGTTTCATGATTACCTTATCCCACGCAAATCGTTTACCTATAACTATTCAATACCCTTATGAAAAATTAATCATCGCGGAGCGTTTCCGCGGTCGAATCCATTTTGAATTTGATAAATGTATTGCTTGTGAGGTATGTGTTCGTGTATGTCCTATAAACCTACCTGTTGTTGATTGGAAATTGGAAACGGATATTCGCAAGAAACAATTGCTTAATTACAGCATAGATTTCGGGATCTGTATATTTTGTGGTAACTGCGTTGAGTATTGTCCAACAAATTGTTTATCAATGACTGAAGAATATGAACTTTCTACTTATGATCGTCACGAATTGAATTATAATCAAATTGCTTTGGATCGTTTACCAATGTCAGTAATTGACGATTATACAATTCGAACAATTTCGAATTCGCCCGAAATAAATAAGTAAATCTATGGATTGTTCATTAAAGAAAAACTTTAATTACTAAGATTTCGTTAACAGGGCCCACATTAATTTACACCCTTTACTCATAGTATTTAATTAGGAATTTATTATGAGTCATAATAATTTTTTTTCTGGTCGTGTCTCAATAAGGTCATGAAAAACATTTCGATTTATTTATCTCTTTTTTACATATAATGGATTTGCCTGGACCAATACATGATTTTCTTTTAGTCTTTTGGGGATTAGGTCTTATATTAGGAGCTATAGGAGTAGTCTTATTTACCAACCCAATCTATTCTGCCTTTTCATTGGGACTGGTTCTTGTTTGTATATCCTTATTCTATATTCTATTAAACTCCTATTTTGTAGCTGCTGCACAATTCCTTATTTACGTGGGGGCTATAAATGTTTTAATCTTATTTGCTGTGATGTTCATGAATGGTTCAGAATATTACAAAAATTTGACTATTTGGACCGTTGGAAACGGGGTTACTTTTCTGGTTTGTACAAGTATTTTTATTTTACTACTGACTACTATTATGGATACGTCATGGTATATGATTATTTGGACTACAAGGTCAAACCAGATTATAGAGCAAGATTTGATAAGTAATAGTCAACAAATTGGAATTCATTTATCAACAGATTTTTTTCTTCCATTTGAATTCATTTCAATAATTCTTTTAGTTGCTTTGATAGGTGCAATAGCCGTGGCACGCCAGTAAAAAAATCTATAGAATTAGCAACAACAATCCAAAAGAAACCTTATTCTCTATTATTGTATCTATTTCTCTTTAATTTCAGATTGTTTATTTCTAAAATAGAAATCTTTTATTCGATTTATTATCAATAGATTTTTTTGTTCAGTACTTTTTCTATTCTAGTCAATTGAATCCTCAGTACTTTTTCTATTCTAGTCAATTGAATCCGTTGAATTGTTGTTCATATTCTATTGAAATGAATCCAAATTGATAAGGAGTCGGTCAATGATGCTCGAACATGTACTTGTTTTGAGTGCCTACTTATTTTCTATCGGTATCTATGGATTGATCACGAGTCGAAATATGGTTAGAGCCCTTATGTGTCTTGAACTTATACTGAATGCAGTTAATATAAATTTTGTAACATTTTCTGATTTTTTTGATAGTCGCCAATTAAAAGGAAATATTTTCTCAATTTTTGTTATAGCTATTGCAGCCGCTGAAGCAGCTATTGGACCTGCTATTGTTTCATCAATTTATCGTAACAGAAAATCAACCTGCATCAATCAATCCAATTTGTTGAATAAGTAGTACTAATCACCAAAATTAGAATATTCATAAATTCTAATTTACGAAAATGTAAGAAATCAAAGTATCTTGGCACCTTTCCGTGGGCCAGTCAAAAAGTAAATGGATTCAAAAATTCTGTTAATTTATTGATTCATCTGGTGTTTAAATATATGATTCTAAGTTTACTAGATCGAATTTTTATGGTGTTCAAAAAATTAATAGATCCAATGTCACACTCAGTAAAGATTTATGATACATGTATAGGGTGTACTCAATGTGTCCGAGCCTGTCCCACAGATGTATTAGAAATGATACCTTGGGACGGGTGTAAAGCTAAACAAATTGCTTCTGCTCCAAGAACAGAAGACTGTGTCGGTTGTAAGAGATGTGAATCTGCCTGTCCAACCGATTTCTTGAGTGTTCGGGTTTATTTATGTCATGAAACGACTCGAAGTATGGGTCTAGCTTATTGATACGTTCGAGAAAACTCTACTTGAATAGATTTGTTTGATTTTTTTACCTTTACCGACAAAAACCCGCGCTCAAAATAATATGAATTTTGAACAATTATTTTGAGCATGGGTTTTTCTGGTCCAAGCGTATCTTGTTTTTATCACGAATTATTTCCCTTGGTTAACAATAATTGTAGTTTTTCCAATAGTTGCAGGCTCTTTAATTTTCTTTTTTCCGCATAGAGGAAATAAGGTAATTCGGTGGTATACGGTATTTCTATGTATAATAGAACTCCTTCTAACAACCTATGCATTCGGTTATCATTTTCAATTGGACGATCCATTAATCCAACTGACAGAAAATTATAAATGGATCAATTTTTTTGAATTTTACTGGAGATTGGGAATAGATGGAATTTCTATAGGACCTATTTTGCTGACAGGATTTATCACCACTTTAGCTACTTTAGCGGCTTGGCCAATTACTAAAGATTCTCGTCTATTCCATTTCCTGATGTTAGCAATGTATAGCGGTCAAATAGGGCCATTTTCTTCTCAAGACCTTTTACTTTTTTTCATCATGTGGGAATTAGAATTAATTCCAGTTTATCTACTTCTATCCATGTGGGGTGGAAAGAAACGTTTGTATTCAGCTACAAAATTTATTTTGTACACTGCAGGAGGTTCTATTTTTTTATTAATAGGAGTTCTGGGTATTGGTTTATATGGTTCTAATGAACCAATATTAAATTTCGAAACATCAGCTAATCAATCATATCCCTTAGTACTGGAAATACTTTTCTATATTGGATTTTTTATTGCTTTTGCTGTCAAATTGCCGATTATGCCCTTACATACATGGTTACCAGACACGCATGGAGAGGCACACTACAGTACTTGTATGCTTCTAGCTGGAATCTTATTAAAAATGGGAGCGTATGGATTGATTCGGATCAATATGGAATTATTGCCCCACGCCCATTCTCTATTTTCTCCCTGGTTGATCATAGTAGGCGCAATTCAAATAATCTATGCAGCTTCAACATCTCTGGGACAGCTCAAATTAAAAAAAAGAATAGCTTATTCCTCCGTATCTCATATGGGTTTCATAATTATAGGAATAGGTTCTATAAGTGATACAGGACTCAACGGAGCTATGTTACAAATAATTTCTCATGGATTTATTGGAGCTGCGCTTTTTTTCTTGGCAGGAACAAGTTATGATAGAATACGTCTTGTTTATCTCGACGAAATGGGTGGAATGGCTGTCGGAATTCCAAAAATATTCACGACTTTCAGTATATTTTCGATGGCTTCTCTTGCATTACCAGGCATGAGTGGTTTTGTTGCAGAATTAATAGTCTTTTTTGGAATACTTACTAGTCCCAAATACCTTTTAATGACAAAAATACTAATTATTTTTGTAATGGCAATAGGAATAATATTAACTCCTATTTATTCATTATCTATGTTACGCCAGATGTTCTATGGATACAAACTTTTTAGTGCCACGAATTATAATTTTTTTGATTCTGGGCCCCGAGAGTTATTCGTTTCGATTTCTATACTACTACCTGTAATAGCTATTGGTATTTATCCAGATTTTGTTTTCTCATTATCCATTGACAAAGTAGAAGCTGTTCTATCTAATTATTTTTGTCGATAGTTTTCATGAGTAAACCAAAACATCAAACGAAAATTCTATGATTTTCAAATTCAAAATCGTTGATTGTACAATGAAAAATAAGTCTTTCTTCTTCTCTTACGTTTAAGCAAAATAAAGAACAAAAAGAAAAAAGAAATTGGAATTCTACTTTAACCAAATGTGTAAGCCATCGAGAAACCATTACTTGAATCAAGTAATGGTTTCTCGATGGCTTACACGAAGTTTTCTGTCCTATGTTTATCTGATATATATTTATGCTGTCCTATTGTATGTTTGTATTTGTTAAGCCCTTTCTTCAATTCGAAGTTCATGTAAATGAACCATAACTATGCAACCCTATTCCTAATAGATTAACTCCAAAATAACATATCCAAATTATAAGAAAACCGATCGAAGCTACAATTGCGGAATTTACACTTTCAAAATTTTTATTTGTTCGAGTATGTAAATAAATTGCAAATATGATCCAAGTAATAAATGCCCAAGTTTCCTTTGGATCCCAATTCCAATATGATCCCCATGTTTCATTAGCCCATACAGCTCCCGAAAGAATACCTATGGTTAAAAGGATGAATCCTAGGCTAATAATACGATAACTCCAAAGATCCAATTGTTGAATCAACTGAAGTCGGTAATAATTTCTAGAAGAAAGAAAAAAGGTATTTTGTAAAATATTCTTTCTTTCGCCCACATATTGCATCCTGTCAAAGGAAAATTGATCATTTAATAAATTGTTGCTTTTCCTAAAAACCCTTATGAATTTTCGAAATGTAATGACCAGGAGAGCTAGTGCGAATAGTGAGCCGCATAAAAGAGCTGCATATGCCAATATCATCATACTTACGTGCATCATTAACCAGTGAGATTGAAGAGCGGGTACCAATATTACTGATTGAGACATTTCGCTTAAAAGACCTGAAGTGACAAAACCCTGGGTAAAAATAACACTTGGCGCGGTTATTGTGTTTAAATTAAAACAGTTTTTTTGTTTTTTAAAATACGGAAACGGAATCAGATGAATAATGGATAAACTCCATGAAAGAAAGATTAATGATTCATATAAATCACTTAATGGCACATGTCCAAAATAAATCCAACGAGTCAATAATAATCCTGTTATACAGAAAAAAGTAACCATCATGCCCTTTTTCGATGAATCATATAGTTCTACGATTTCATCACCTAATAAGGTTATCAAATGAATTGTAATTACAATTGAACCGATCGAAAAGGATATATGGGTTAATATATGCTCTAAGATTGAAAATAGCATAGGAATTTTTGAAATTTAAAAACGTAGGGTCCCTTAATTATTACTCAATTATAGGAACGGAAGTCGGAAATTGAGTTCATTCTAGGACTTACTCTTTTAGTAGACGCCATGCCGCCACTCGGACTCGAACCGAGATGCTCTAGCACTGCTTCCTAAGAGCAGCGTGTCTACCAATTTCACCATGGCGGCTTACTCGAAATCATAATAACCTATTTTTATTGAATCGTCGAGATTCAAAGAGTCACTCCAATATATTATTTTAGGAGGGGGTCAAATTAATGAATAAAAACCTGTTTCAAATTTCTTAATTTGACCATAATGTTTTCCATAAGAATCTTTCTTTTAATTGTTATAATTACATGCTGGTTTTTGTTAACTTAACAATGGACTTTTTCATAATTTATTAACTTATGCCCCACTACACTAAATGGAGTTCTTGTAACAGGATAGTTCTGACTCCAATTCATAGATAAAACTCAAAAAAAAAGAGTTCTTTAAATTTTTTTTTTATGATTCATTTGTCATTTATCTGATTTTTTTGAATATCTTTTGTCATGTAAAAATATGCATCATTTTAGATAATCGGCGGAATTTTCGTTATGCAAAGGGTTTGTTTAAGATTTAGCAAAACCATTTTAGATTGTTAGGCATTCGGTCAAGCATATTCAAGCCTATTATATTGTAGCATTGCCGCACTTCAAAAAAATTGATGGGGAAAATCCCCACCCTAAAAATAAAGGTAGGAAGGTCAAACCTTGTACTTATGTTTATTTATTTTTGATATTCTAAAAAGAAAATGATAAATAAAAAGATGAAAGCATACACATATATTTAGAAAGTTATATTCGATAGTATAATATACTAATGGAATAACATATATATGTTATATTAAAAATAAACAAATATTATTGTTTTCAAAATGATAAACACCTTCCAATTATAAACAAATTTAACTAAACGACTTTTCGAGCCAGACCCATTCTGATTTTTCTAATCTTCGATCATTTATTTGTCGTACAAAAAAGAACTTTTTGAACTCCTCGTAGAAAGAGATTTCGCTAACGAAAAGGCTTTCAATGCTGCCCCATATGCTTTACCTTTCCAAATATTTTTACGAATCCGTTTTTTTGATATAGAGGTGCGTTTTTTTGGAACTGCCATTCAAAAATTTTAATAGCTTATTCATTGTTATAGTTGGATGTCAAAGACATCTATTGTTCAAAACCAACTGTTCTTTACTATGAATTATCTGTCTATTTATTTTCTATATTGTCTTCCTTGACCCCCCAATATGAATATAGAAAAATTTTCTAATGCTATTAGAAATAAAAAACAGATTTTTTTTATTGAAATGAAATAATATTTCATTTCCAATACTCAAAAGAATTTTGATTCTATGGACTAGAATCAATTTTATACAATGTCTGGAAGAAATAAGAATTCGCACTTAATTGATACTCTTATATCTTTATTCTAATCTATATCTATAGATTCTATTGTCTATTGTGTCATAGAAATCGAATTGATTGAAGTTTGGAAAATATATACAAAAAGGGTATTTATTTGCTTTGTCTATTATATTTCTTCCCCCATCCTACATTTATACATGGAATAAAATACATCGAAATGCTTTATTCTTATTAATAAAAAATTTGAAAAACTTTTTTCTATGAATTATTGAGATTGATTCTAAATTGATCAAGCCCGAGAAAAAAAAAGTACCACACCCAATTGAAATTCATTCCAAAATTGGAATGAAACTAATCATTAATCATTTACTAGTATTTCCTACAAATAGGAATATCTTTTATTGTAATAGAAGACAACCAATCAGTTCAAAGATGAATTGGTTACTGATTTCGCCAAAAAAAAACTTTTGAATTGAAAGTATATGAGTTAATTTATGGTTCTTTATGATTCCTATCTACACATTTTTGTGTAATTATTTCTTCTTGCTCTATAGATAGATCTATCTATAGATAAGTCTATAGATAGAAATAAATTATTGTAATATGTGTAAGAATAATTATTATTGACATTTTCATATTTAGTTTCTTCATACAATTATATTTCATTATATAAAAAAAATCAAAGTACGTATGTACGTATTTAGTTTTCACCAGTAACTTTTCATTTGAGTAATTCTAACCCTTTGATTTGAAATATTTGAGAAAGATTCAAAATCAATTAGGACTGTAAAATTCTATTTTTATTTTGTACATCTTAATTTTTTATTAACTGAACCCTTTCAAAAGAACTAGGCGCTGGTAAATCAGAAATAATTAATTAAAAATAAAAAAAAAATATTTTTTTTATGGAATATACATATCAATATTCATGGATCATACCTTTCCTTCCACTTCCAGTTCCTACGTTAATAGGAGTAGGACTTTTACTTTTTCCGACAGCAACAAAAAATTTTCGCCGTATATGGGTTTTTCCTAGTGTTTTATTGTTAAGTATAGTTATGTTTTTTTCAGCCCATCTATTTATTCAACAACTAAATAACCATTCTACCTATCTATATGTATGGTCTTGGACCCTCAATAATAATTTCTCTTTAGAATTTGGTTACTTGATTGATCCACTTACTTCTATTATGTTAATATTAGTCACTACTGTTGGAATTATGGTTCTTATTTATAGTGACAATTATATGTCACACGATCAAGGATATTTAAGATTTTTTGCTTATTTGAGCCTTTTTAATACTTCAATGTTGGGATTAGTTACTAGTTCGAATTTGATACAAATTTATTTTTTTTGGGAATTGGTTGGAATGTGTTCTTATCTATTAATAGGTTTTTGGTTCACACGACCAGTTGCGGCGAATGCTTGTCAAGAGGCGTTTGTAACTAATCGCGTAGGGGATTGGGGTTTATTATTAGGAATATTAGGTTTTTATTGGATAACGGGTAGTTTAGAATTTCGAGAGTTGTTTGAAATATTGAATAACCTGGTTTCTAATAATCAAGTTAATTTTTTATTTGCTACTTTGTGTTCCTTTTTATTATTTGCCGGTGCTGTTGCTAAATCTGCCCAATTCCCCCTTCATGTATGGTTACCTGATGCTATGGAAGGACCGACTCCTATTTCAGCTCTTATACATGCGGCTACTATGGTAGCAGCAGGAATTTTTCTCGTAGCCCGGCTTCTTCCTCTTTTCATAATTATACCTTACATAATGAATCTAATAGCTTTGATAGGTATAATAACATTACTTTTGGGAGCCACCTTAGCTCTTGCTCAAAAAGATATTAAGAGAACTTTAGCTTATTCTACAATGTCTCAATTGGGTTATATGATGTTAGCTCTCGGTATAGGGTCTTATCGAGCTGCCTTATTTCATTTGATTACTCATGCTTATTCAAAAGCATTGTTATTTTTAGGATCCGGATCCATTATTCACTCAATGGAAACTATTGTTGGATATTCTCCGGATAAAAGTCAGAATATTATTCTTATGGGCGGGTTAAGAAAACATATACCAATTACAAAAACCGCTTTTTTGTTAGGGACTCTTTCTCTTTCTGGTATTCCCCCCCTTGCCTGTTTTTGGTCCAAAGATGAAATTCTTAACGATAGTTGGTTGTATTCACCGATTTTTGCAATAATAGCTTGTTCCACAGCAGGATTAACTGCATTTTATATGTTTCGAATCTATTTACTTACTTTTGAGGGTCATTTAAGTGTTCATTTTCAAACTTACAGCGGCAAAAAAAATAACTCATTCTATTCAATATCTTTATGGGGAAAGGGGGGAAGAATTAAAAACAATTTTCATTTATTACCTTTAGTAAATCGGAAAAAAGCATATCGAGTTGATAAGACTGTAAAAACAAAAACTATGACACAGTCCTTTATTACTACTTATCATTTTGGTACTACAAACACATTTTCGTATCCGCATGAGTCGGACAATACCATGCAATTTCCTATACTTGTATTACTTCTATTTACTTTGTTGATTGGAGTTATAGGAATGACTTTTTGGAATCAAGAAGGTGTGGATATATTATCCAAATTATTAACTCCTTCTATAAATCTTTTACACCCAAACAATTCTGTGGATTCTTTTGAATTTTTTTCAAATACTATTTTTTCAGTCAGTATAGCTTATTTTGGAATCCTTATAGCGTCTTTTTTATATAAACCTGTTTATTCATCTTTACAAAATTTGAATTTATTTAATTCATTTGTTAAAAGTATTTCTAAAAAAATGAAAATTGCGAGAGATAAAATAATAAATGTGATATATAATTGGTCATATCATCGTGGTTATATAGACTCTTTTTATGAAATATTCCTAATTAAAGGTATAAGAGTATTGGCTGAACTAAGTAATTTTTTTGATAGACGAATAATTGATGGAATTCCAAATGGGGTGGGTATTGCGAGCTTTTTCGCAGGAGAAGGTCTAAAATATGTAGGGGGTGGTAGAATTTCTTCCTATCTCTTAGTATATGTATTTTTTGTATTAATCTTTTTAGTATTTATTTTTAGTAATTTATTATTTTTTTGATTCCATCACTTTGACATGTATAAAAAAAATATTGTGACATTTCATTTCTTACAGCGTTTTCAAATCGATTGTTTTTTATATACCGTAATGGCCGATTCCATCGTTTATAGTCAAAAAGAATAGTCACAAGAGGTTTTTCAAACCAGAGTATATCTTTTTTTGCTTTAAATATTTCTGACTTCGAATTTTCTTGATTCAGATAATAAGTTTCATAAACGGGTTTCTTTTGATAGCGTGTGTCTTTAAAGTGAAATTCATCCTTTGTTTTTTCCTTTCCATTCACTCGGATCTCTTTGGTTTCATCGATTTTGTTCGGATCCTCCTTTTCTTCCGAAAAAAGGGAAGGAGAAGGATCTTCTTCAGTGGATCCCTCTTGTTCCTGTTTAGTCTCCTTCGTTTCTGAAGTTGTTTCTATTTCTACAGTTGTTTCTATTTCTACATCTGTTTCTTCCTCACTTTCCCCCCTTTCTTCCGTTTTTGAGGTTTCTTTCAGTTTTTTAGTAATAATGGGGGACGGTATTCTGCCTAAATAGTAGACACAGGTAATAAATAAGAGAATACTAAAGATTCGAGCCATAGAATTTCTCAATTCTGACACAAGGTAC